CTGACTTTTATCTGGAGAATATCCAACAACCGCTTCCATTGAGTGGATGATTGATCCGGATCCTAAAAACAACAATGCTTTTGAATAAGCATGAGTAATCAAATGAAATAAAGCGGATTGATAAGACCCAATACCTAGAGCTAACATCATATAACCCAATTGAGACATTGTAGAATAGGCTAAACCTCTCTTAATATCTTTTTGAGCAAGAGCTAAAGTAGCTCCTAATAGTAATGTTATTATCCCTATAAAAGCTATTATGTTCATTATGTAAGGTACAACTATGAAAAGAGGAAGAAGCCGAGCTACAAGAAAAATCCCTGCTGCTACCATAGTAGCAGCATGTATAAGAGCCGAAATAGGAGTAGGTCCTTCCATAGCATCGGGTAACCATACATGAAGGGGAAATTGGGCGGATTTGGCAATTGCACCAGAAAATAATAAAAGAGCACACAAAGTAACAAATAAAAAATTAACTTCATTATTAGAAATTAATCTATTGACTATTTCAAACAAACCCCGAAATTCTAAACTGCCCGTTATCCAATAAAAACCTAAAATTCCTAATAATAAACCAAAATCTCCTACACGATTAGTGACAAACGCTTTTTGACAAGCATTCCCAGCGATAGGTCGTGTGAACCAAAAACCTATTAATAGATAAGAGCATACTCCAACTAATTCCCAAAAAATATAAATTTGTATAAAATTAGAACTAGTAACTAATCCCAGCATTGAAGTATTGAAAAAACTCATATAAGCAAAAAATCTTAGATATCCTTGATCATAAGACATATAATTGTCGCTATAAATAAGAACGAGAATTCCAACAGTAGTAATTAAGATTGACATAATAGAAGTAAGTGGATCAATCAATTGTCCAAACTCTAAAGAAAAGTCATTATTGATAGTCCAAGACCATACATATTGATATATATAACTGTTATTTATTTGCTGAACAGACAGATTGGATGAAAAAATAATAACTATACTTAACAATAAAACACTAGGAAAAGCCCACGTACGCCGAAGATTTCTTGTTGCCGTCGGGAAAAGTAGGAGTCCCACTCCTAGTAACATAGGAATTAGAACTGGAATGAAAGGTATGAACCATAAATATTGATATGTATATTCCATAAAAATAAATAAAAATATTTTTCTTCTTCTTAATTAACTGTTTCGGATTCGCCAGTTCTTATTTTTTTTTTTTCAAAGGAGTCAGTTAATAAAAAAATTAAGATATGTAAAACTAAAATTGAATTTCATAACCTTTTCTAATCTTAATTATTTGAAATTCAAATCCTTCCAAAAAAAAAATTAAATATATATAGAAACAAAAGCGATTGTAGCCTTGTGTTATTTATTGTTCTTTATTTTCGTGGTGCTATATTTATATATTAATATAATAAAATAATCAAAAAGTTTAATAAACCAACCTTATAATTGAATTTAATAAAAATAAAAAAAAAACTTTAACAATTATTTCTATTACTTTAACAATTATTTCTATTAATTGGTTAGGTTAGTTAAATTGACCAAGCTCGAAAAAAGAGTGCACCTAATTGAAATTAAAATCTTCAAATTGAAATGAGACTCGTAGTTAATCTGTTAAAAAATATATCATTTTTTTTTTAGAGAAAAGAAGGCAAGTCATTTTACATTTTAATAATTCCTTCAATCAATTCAAAAAAGCATTGCTTAATTATTCTGAATAAACGAACTAAAATACATAACTCTTACTTTATTGGGTTAAGTTATGGGCTGTGTCTGTCTTTTATGAATCATATCAAAATAAACTACTCTTTTTGGTGTAATTATTTGTCCTTACTCGCTCTAAAGATTAAAACATTGTAATACGTAAATTTTAATAAATAATAGTAATTGAAATTTTAATTTTTTGAAGCTTCAAAAAATATTTACTTTTGATCAATTCTAACTTCTTGATTTGAAATGTTTTTGTTTTGAAGAGAGTATAATTTAATTTTATTTAAACAATAAATAGAGAATTAATAGTATTAATAGTAAAGAACAATTGGTTTTGAACAATAAATGTCTTTCACATTCAACTATAGAAATAAATAACTTATTATAATTTTTTAATGGCCGTTCCAAAAAAGCGCACTTCTATATCAAAAAAACGAATTCGTAAAAATTTTTGGAAAAGGGAAGGGTATTGGGTAGCATTGAAAGCTTTTTCGTTATCGAAATCTCTTTCAACAGGGAATTCAAAAAAATTTTTTGTACAACAAGAAATAAATAAATAAATAATCAAACGTTGGAATAATTGGAATCTATCTCTGACTCTAAAAAAAGTCAAAAGTATACTTTAAGTTTAATTTTTCGGTTCTTTTCTGATTTTTTATAATATTATAAAAATATTATAAGAAATCAGAATAAATCATTAAAAAGAAAAAAAAATCCAAAAGTAATGATTCCCATTCCTTAATGTTTTGAATGTATCAATATGAAATTTAAGTAGAATAAAGAGTCTTTTGTCTACTTAATTTTTAAAATGATATTTTTTGGTTTGAAAAATAAAGAATAAATAGAAGATATAAAGTTTCAACCGTCTTTTTAGTATCTTTAATTATTTTATAGATGGGAATTCATATTTTACCCATCAACAGAATAATAAGATAAAAAGTTTTGTCTTTTTCTATTTTTATTATACTATTTATTCTATAAGATTCTTATCTAAGAGCAGATATAAATAAGATCTTTAATCACAATTAATGAGTCGTTGAAACTAATTTATTAAGTTTAAAATTTATTTTGTAATTTTCTGAACGCTCAATCGCTTTTATAAATCATTATCAATATATAATATATCTAAATATTAAATATATTTAATATGGTGGGATTTCGATAGAAATCGAAACCCTTTTATTCTATGATACACCCAATACGGAACCTCATCTAATTAGGTTGCTAAATACTAACACAAACCCTTTATACAGTGAAAACTCGAAGTAGTAATACAGGGATATGCAAATTATTAGTGTCTATACTCATGAAATTGTGATCGATAATAACCCTTATTTTTTATTCTATTCTATTTTTCAACATTTTATTTCTTACTTATAGTGTCAATTTTATTTAACTTAACATTACATTAACACCGGAGTTCCTCTCGTTTATACTCTCCTAAAATGGAGCTTTTGTAACTAGATAGTTTTAAAATAGTTTTTAAGAATTCACTTTTTGTCTCATTTATCTTATTTTAATTTCTTTTATGAATCTAAAATAAAAAAAAAAATTTATTACTGAACGAAAAAAACAATAGGATTCCTTTTGAAAATATGTTCCAATCACTATTTTTAAAACTAGTTTTTATTCATCAATTTCAATGTTTCCTATAAAACTAAAAAGTATTGCATGATTAAGTACTTTAACCTCGACGATTGAATCAAAATGGGTTATTATGATTTCGAACAAGCCGCTATGGTGAAATCGGTAGACACGCTGCTCTTAGGAAGCAGTGCTAGAGCATCTCGGTTCGAGTCCGAGTGGCGGCATGGCATCTTATAAAAGAGTAAGTCCTAGAATAAAAGAATAAAAAAAATTCAATTCCCGATTCCTATAATTGTGAGACCCCCTTTTTATAATTTTTATGATATCTTCAATTTTAGAGCATATATTAATTCATATATCCTTTTCGGTCGTTTCAATTGTAATTACAATTCGTTTACTAATCTTATTAGTTAATGAAATCGCAGGACTATATGATTCGTCCAAAAAAGGCATAATAACTACTTTTGTCTGTATAACAGGATTATTAGTTACTCGTTGGATTTATTCAAGGCATTTACCATTAAGTGATTTATACGAATCATTCATTTTTCTTTCATGGAGTTTGTCCATTATTCATATGGTTCCATATTTAAAAAAACACAAAAACCATTTAAGTGCAATAACCGCGCCAATTGTTATTTTGACCCAAGGCTTTGCTACTTCTGGTTTTTTAACCGAAATGCATCAATCCAGAATATTAGTACCCGCTCTTCAATCTCATTGGTTAATGATGCACGTAAGTATGATGGTATTGGGCTATGCAGCTCTTTTATGCGGATCATTATTATCAGTAGCACTTATTGTCATTACATTTCGAAAAATAATAAGAACTTTTGATAAAAGCAATAATGAATCATTTTCCTTTGGTGAGATCCAATACATTAACGAAAGAAACAATGTTTTATGGAACACCCCTTTTATTTCTTATAAGAATTATTATAGGTCTCAATTGATTCAACAATTGGATCATTGGAGTTATCGTATTATTAGTCTAGGTTTTATCTTTTTAACCATGGGTATTCTTTCGGGAGCGGTATGGGCAAACGAGGCATGGGGCTCATATTGGAATTGGGATCCGAAGGAAACTTGGGCATTTATTACTTGGACTATATTCGCGATTTATTTACATATTCGAACAAATCCAAATCTGGAAGGTGTAAATTCTGCAATTGTAGCCTCCCTGGGATTTATTATAATTTGGATATGCTATTTGGGAGTCAATCTATTAGGAATAGGGTTACATAGTTATGGTACATTTACACTAACATCTAATTGAAGACAGGATCTGATAAATACAAACAAACATGGTACAGCATATATATTATATAAGAAAACGTCGTGTAAGCCATCGAGAACCTTTTGAATCAAAGTAGTGATTCAAAAGGTTCTTACAAAACAAAGGACAACCATATATGGTTAAAATAAAAGTCTAATGCATTTTTTTATCTTTAACTTAATTTAAGTTAAATTTAAGAGAAGAAAAAATACTTCTTTTTCGTTTTCTAATTGTACAATTTTTTTTAAACATATTATTCTAGTTATAGTATAGTCTTGCTCTTTTATTTTTAATTTTATTCAGGAAAATTTTTTATTTATAAAAAAAATTAGATATAAGAGTTTCGACCTTGTCAACTGATAGTGAGAAAACGAAATCTGGATAAAGACCAATACCTATTACAGGTAAAAAGATAGAGATAGAAATAAATAACTCTCGCGGTCCAGAATCAAAAAAATAAGAGTTTGGGGCATTAAAAAACTTGTATCCATAGAACATTTGGCGTAACATAGATAATGAATAAATAGGTGTTAATATCGTTCCTATTGCCATTACAAATGTAATTAGTATTTTTTGTATTAAAAAAAAATTTTGACTGGTAATTATTCCAAAAAATACTATTAATTCTGCAACAAAACCACTCATCCCCGGTAATGCAAGGGAAGCCATCGATAAGATACTGAAAGTCGTGAATATTTTTGGAACCGGGACCGCCATTCCGCCCATTTCGTCGAGATAAACAAGACGTATTCTATCATAACTCGTTCCCGCCAAGAAAAAAAGTGCAGCGCCAATAAAGCCATGAGAGATTATTTGTAAAAAGGCTCCATTGAGGCCCATATCGCTTAGAGAGCCAATTCCTATAATTATGAAACCCATATGAGATACGGAGGAATAGGCTATTCTTTTTTTTAAATTACGTTGACCAGGAGATGCTGAAGCTGCATAGATTATTTGAATTGTGCCTACTATCATCAACCAGGGAGCAAATATAGAATGAGCGCGGGGCAAGAATTCCATATTGATCCGAACCAACCCATACGCTCCCATTTTTAATAAGATTCCGGCTAGAAGCATACAAGTACTGTAATGTGCCTCTCCATGGGTGTCTGGTAACCATGTATGGAAAGGTATAATCGGCGATTTAACAGCAAAAGCAATAAGAAATCCAATATAGAATATTATTTCCAGTGCTACTGGATAGGATTGATTAGCTGATGTTTCAAAATTTAATGTTGGTTCATTGGAAGCATATAAACCGATACCCAGAACTCCCAGTAATAAAAAAACGGAGCTTCCCGCAGTGTACAAAATAAACTTTGTAGCTGAATACAAGCGTTTCTTCCCCCCCCACACGGATATAAGTAGATAAACGGGAATTAATTCTAATTCCCACATGATGAAAAAAAGTAAAAGGTCTCGAGAAGAAAATAATCCTATTTGGCCGCTATACATTGCTAACATCAGGAAATGGAATAATCGGGAATCTCGAGTAACCGGCCAAGCCGCTAAAGTAGCTAAAGTGGTTATAAACCCTGTCAGTAAAATGGGTCCTATGGAAAGTCCATCCATTCCCAATCTCCAGTAAAAATAAAAAAAATCGATCCATTTATAATCCTCCGTGAGTTGCATTAATGGATCATCCAATTGGAAATAATAATAGAATGCATAAGTTGTTAGAAGGAGTTCTATGATGCATATAAATAGAGTATAGAGCCTAATTACCTTATTCCCTTTATGAGGGAGAAAGAAAATTAAGGAACCCCCGAATATTGGTAAAACGGCAACTATTGTTAACCAAGGAAAATAATTCGTAGTAAAAACAAGATACACTTGGACCAGAAGAATCCGTGCTCGAAAACAAAATATATATATATATTTTGTTTTCGAGCACGGATTCTTTTGTCGGTAAAAAAAACGAAATGTATTCAGGTGGGGCTTTTGGACCGTATCAATAAGCGAGGCCCATGCTTCGAGTTGTTTCATGCCATAAATAAACTCGAACACTCAAGAAATCCGTTGGACAGGCGGATTCGCATCTCTTACAACCAACACAGTCCTCTGTTCTTGGAGCAGAAGCAATTTGCTTAGCTTTACATCCGTCCCAAGGTATCATTTCTAATACATCTGTGGGACAAGCTCTGACACATTGAGTACACCCTATACACGTATCATAAATCTTTACTGAATGTGACATTGGATATATAATTTTTTGAACATCATACATAAATTTTCGATCTAGTAGAAATGAATTATACATTAACATTAGACACCAGATGAATCAATGATTTACCAGAATTTTCTAATCAATCTGCTTCTGGATCGATTCATGCTAGAGGGCCAAGATGCTTTGATTTCTTACATTTTTTGTAAACACGATCAATATATTATGTATCATCCACGATAATAAATATAATTCGCCTTGATAAATATAAATAAATAGTATAATTTCTATGATTAATACTACTTATTCAACAAATTCGATTGATTGATACGAGTTGATTTTCTGTTACGATAAATTGAGGAAACAATAGCTGGTCCAATAGCTGCTTCAGCGGCTGCAATAGCTATAACAAAAATTGAAAAAATATTTCCTTTTAATTGGCGACTATCAAAAAAATCAGAAAATGTTACAAAATTTATATTAACTGCATTTAGTATAAGTTCAAGACACATAAGGGCTCTAACCATATTTCGACTTGTGATCAAGCCATAGATACCGATAGAAAATAAATAGGCACTCACAACAAGTACATGTTCGAACATCATTGAACAACTCCTTATCAATTTCGATTCATTTCAAGATAAAAACAATTTAATGGGTTCAATTAATTATAATATCAAAAAGTATGGAACAAGGGAATATTTTAGTATTGGTAATAGATCGAATAAAAGAATTTAATTTTTAGACAAAAAATCTTTAAATAAAATGGAAGTGGGGGGAAATTGATGTGATAACATAGAACAAAGTTTAATTTGGACTTTTCTTATTATATTAATATTAATAGTTCGAAAGATTTATTATTGACGAGCCACAGCAATTGCGCCTATTAAAGCAGCTAAAAGAATTATCGAAATGAGTTCAAATGGAAGGAAAAAATCTGTTGATAAATGAATTCCAATTTGTTGACTGTTACTTATCAAATCCTGCTCTATAATCTGGTTTGATCTGGTAGTCCAAATAATCCCGTACCATGACGTATCTGAAATAGTAGCCATTAATAGACAAAAAAGAATTGTACAAATCATCAAAGTAACCCCATCCCCAACAGTCCAAAGATTCAAATCTTTGTAATATTCTGAACTATTCATAAACATCACAGCAAATATGATTAAAACATTTATAGCTCCCACGTAAATAAGTAGCTGTGCGGCAGCTACCAAATGGGAATTTGATAGAATATAGAATAAGGATATACAAACAAGAACCAGTCCCAACGAAAAGGCAGAATAAATTGTGTTGGTAAGTAATACGACTCCTATACCTCCTAATATAAGACCTGACCCCCAAAAGACTAAAAGAAAATCATGTATCGGTCCAGGCAAACCCATTATATGTAAAGAGATAAATAAATCGAAATTTTTTTCATGACCTTATTGACCCCACCAGGAACATTTTTTTATGAAAAGTTTTTAATTGAATTAAATCCTAAAGAATGTGAATTGATGTAGGTACAGCTATTGGACTAATATAATTATAATATCATTTTTTATCTTAAAGGGTAGTTTTAGACTAGATATTTCTATTTTAAAATAATTCGAGATAGAGTCATAGATTTTCAATCCAAATTGAAGCACGAACCAACCCCTCAATATCAATAGTTTTTTTTTTAATTAGTGACTAAACAAAATAAACGAAAGAAACCGCATTTCTTTCGAGCAAAAGAAAAAGGACCCTTCCTAATTTGAATTTGAAATTACCATTTCTTTATCTTTAATATCTTTAATCAAAGGATTTACTTCTTTTTTTTTTATTTTATTTTAGGCGAATTTAAAATTGTTCGAATTGTATAATCGTCAATTACTGGCATCGGTAAACGACCCAAGGCAATTTGATTATAATTCAATTCGTGACGATCATAAGTAGAAAGCTCATATTCTTCAGTCATGGATAAACAATTTGTTGGACAATACTCAACGCAGTTACCACAAAATATACAGATTCCAAAATCAATACTGTAATTAAGCAAACGTTTCTTTCGAATATTAGTTTCCAGTTCCCAATCAACAACAGGTAGATCCATAGGGCATACACGAACACATACTTCACAAGCAATGCATTTATCAAACTCGAAGTGTATTCGACCGCGGAAACGTTCTGATGTGATTAATTTTTCATAAGGATATTGAATAGTTACAGGTAAACGATTTGCATGGGATAGGGTAATCGTGAAACTTTGACCAATATATCTTGCAACTCGTACTGTTTGTTGACCATAATCCATAACCCTGGCTACCATAGGGAACATATCGTAAATATCTATGAAAATCTTTATGTTTGTTTCTTTCTCTTGTTTGAGGCAAGCCATAAATATAGAATAAAGTATTCCCTTACAGCGAACTGAGCTGGAAAGAGGTTGTTAATAACAGATTTCCGAGAGAAATAGGTAAAAGAAATTTCCATCCCAGATTTAATAGTTGGTCCATTCTTAGCCTAGGTAAAGTCCATCTTGTTGTGATAGGAATGAACAAGAACAAATAAGTTTTGGCTAATGTAATAAAGATACCAATTGTCGTTCCAAAGACCTCACGTGCTTTATTTATTTCAAAAAGCTCGGCAACGAATATGTATGGAATAGAGATATTCCAACCGCCCAAGTACAAAACTGTTACAAATAATGAAGAAATTAATAGGTTTAGATAGGAAGCAACATAAAATAAACCAAATTTGATACCCGAATATTCGGTTTGATAACCCGCTACTAATTCTTCTTCTGCTTCCGGTAAATCAAAAGGTAATCTCTCACATTCTGCTAGGGAAGAGATTAGAAAAACGATAAACCCTATAGGTTGACGCCACAAATTCCAACCCCAAAAACCATATTTTGATTGAGCCTCAACAATATCAACTGTACTTAAACTATTAGAGAATCATAGTCGGCGATAACTTCACTGTTATCGTCGCTATTACAGAACCATACATGAGATTTTCGCTTCATACGGCTCCTTTACGGCCATAAAAAAATCTAAGGACCGAGTCCGTATTATTTATTTTTATTTATAAGATAAATGGGTTCAAAATCGAGTAAACGGCCCCGAATTCGACCACTTAAATTCTGTATGTTCTATAATAACTAAAAAAACGACGTCTGAATTGATCTTATCCTTTATTTAATTAATAATTAAGAAATAATTATTTGCTGAGTAATAACTTTGAGTCTTTAATAAAATAGTGCTTGTAGAAATATCAATAACCCGTCGTTTTCAATTTTGAAAAAAAAAACGAAATTGTATTCTTTCTATTTTTTTTTTTCGTTCCTATTCTTCTTTCTTTTCTGAAAAAAAAAGGGGGGCTTACTGAATAAAGGATTATTTCGTTTCCGACAGTTATTTATTTAATCGGCGGATAGGAGTATACTCTGGATAGGAATCGTGGGGAGTACGGCCTGATCATTTCTACTAACTTAAAGCCCCAATCCGTATTCTTTTTATATTATGTGTAAATATCCTTGGGGATAAATGACACAATCTCTATTACTAATCCTTTGCGTAATTTGGTATTTCTAACCATCCACTCATTTTTGCTAACCCCCCGCTTTATGGTAACAAACACTAGTGAAAACGTAATACGGTTGATTCTTTGAACCCGCTTCAAGCTAGGATGACATGACTAATCAAGCAATCTTGGGGTAAATGGGCTCTTCTTCTTCTATTTATTTACGCTCAACCTTTTTTTATTTTAATTCTTCTTATACATTGAAGACGAGACTCAAGAATTTTACTGCGAATATATATATAATATATTATAATTATATAGCTGTTTTCTTTCACTCATATAACTATCTAATTTAATTCATTAATCCGAATAATGAATAAAAAGATGAGGATATCTATTCAATTCGTTCTAACCCTTTTTCTATAAAGACTAGAAAGAAATAAATAGGGAAAATTTATCTTTCAACGAATCGCACGTAGAGATATTGCTAATACACATAGAGTTAATGGTATTTCATAGCTAATCGATTGAGCAGCAGCTCGTAGACCACCTAAAAAGGAATATTTATTGTTTGAGCCATATCCTGAGATAAGAAGTCCAATGGGAGCAATACTTGAAACCGCAATCCACAAAAAAACCCCGATATTGAGATCGGCTAAAACAAGGTGATAGTCAAAAGGAACTACTGAATAACTTAGTAGAATTGCTATAACTGCTATGGATGGTCCGATACTGAATAACCGAGTATCTCCTCTGGATGGAAGAATTTTTTCTTTGAAAAGTAATTTTGTCCCATCTGCTAGAGCTTGAAGAACTCCTAAGGGACCGGAATACTCGGGTCCAATACGTTGTTGTAGCCCTGCGGATATTTCTCTTTCTAACCATACAATTACTAGTACGCCTATTGTGATTCCTAATACAAGAGTCAAAATAGGGACAAGCACCCATATAATTCCATAGACCCCTTTTAAAGATTCCACTCTGTAAAAAGAATTGATATCTTGTACTTCCCTTATATCAATTATCATTTCAACGATCAACTTCTCCCATAATGATATCTATGCTACCTAGTATTGTCATAATATCAGCCAATTTCATTCTTTTAACTAACTGAGGAAGAATTTGCAAATTGATAAAACCAGGTGGTCGAATTTTCCATCTCCAAGGAAAACCACTCTGATCCCCTATCAGAAAAATTCCCAATTCCCCTTTAGGGGCTTCGACTCTCACATAAAGTTCTTGTTTCGGCAATTCAAAAGTGGGGGAGGGTTTTTTACTAATGAATCGATATTCAAAATCATGCCATTCTGGATACCTTTTTCTATCAAAGTATCGTATTTCTAAATTCTCGTAGGGCCCCCCCGGAATTCCTTCCAGCGCCTGTTGAATAATTTTGACGGATTCTGCCATTTCGCCAATTCGGACTAAATAACGAGCTAATGAATCCCCTTCTTTTTGCCATTGTACTTCCCAATCAAATTCGTCGTAACACTCATAATGATCAATTTTACGAAGATCCCATTGTATTCCGGACGCTCGCAGCATTGGTCCTGATAAACCCCAATTTATTACTTCGTCTCTACCAATAATGCCTACGCCCTCAACTCGTTCTAAAAAAATAGGATTTCTTGTAATAAGTTTTTGATATTCAGTAACTCCTGTTAAAAAATAATCGCAGAAATCCAAACATTTATCTATCCATCCATAAGGTAGATCAGCCGCCACTCCTCCGATACGAAAATAATTATGCATCATTCTCATACCCGTAGCAGCTTCGAATAGATCATATACTAATTCTCTTTCTCTGAAAATATAGAAGAAAGGAGTCTGTGCACCAATATCTGCCATGAAAGGGCCGAGCCATAACAAATGAGAAGCTATACGACTCAATTCCAACATAATTACTCTGATATAACTAGCTCTTTTCGGTACTTGAATATTTCCTAGCCGTTCTGGCCCATTTACAGTTATTGCTTCTGTGAACATAGTAGCTAAATAATCCCAACGGGTTACATAAGGCAGATATTGTATAATAGTTCGGTTTTCCGCAATTTTTTCCATCCCTCTGTGTAAATAACCCAATATTGGTTCACAGTCAATAACATCTTCGCCGTCCAGAGTAACGACGAGTCGAAGAACACCATGCATTGACGGGTGGTGGGGGCCCATATTGACTATCATGAGATCCTTTCTTGTAACTGGTATATTCATAAGTTTTTCCTCGATTCATTCTTCTACGAATTGCGTAAAACGAAAAACAGTTTATCAAAATTCAAGATCTAATAAAGCAAATAGTTCAAAATGACTCTTAAAATTAACGAGTTTTTGATTCTCGAATACCCAACTGATTTATTAAGTATTTATAAAGTACTCTCTTTTTCTTTGACAAATAAGACAGCAATCGTTGACGTTTTCCCAGAATTTTACGGAGACCTCTTTGAGAGGAATAGTCTTTTCTGTGCAATTCCAAATGTGAAGTAAGTCTTCTTATTTTATTGGTCCAACTAAATACTTGAAATTCAACGGATCCCCTGTTTTCTTCTTTTTCTTCTTGCGAAATAAGCGAGATGAATGAGTTTTGTACCATAAAAATGAATCGCCCCTCTCTCTCTTTTTTTTTTTAGATATTTTTATCCATATATTTATTGATCAGTAATAATAATTACACTCATTTTAATTTGCTATACACAATAATTCTTAATTTCGTTAAGAAGTCTTAATTTTGTCAAACAAACTTACTTATTTTAGTAGTCAATAATCAATCCAATTTTAAAATTGTATTCGGATAGGATATACTATACACAAAGTATGGTCTATTTTTTCACTCACAAAAAATAAAAAAAAAAATTAGACCTGAAAATAAATAAGACGACTCTGTTGATTCATTTCTAGATCGAATAAATATTAATATAATTCAACGCGTCATTAAATTAAGTATCCTGTATCAGAATGATGTGTAAGATAATAAGATAATGGGGGTGTTTATTTCTTTGTTTTCATATACTCGCTATGGTACGGGAATCGAGTCAAAATGTACCATTAATGAATTTTCAATAGCGGATATATCTGAATCCTTATCAGACTGAAACGACTACCATTATTGGTATCAAACCAATAGCGATTCATACAAGATAAATCTTCTAATCGATAATTGGGCCAAAGAAAGAACTTTAATTTAATTAGTTTATTTTTATCTCTATAAAGCTCTTTTCTTTTATTCAAAACTTGATCGCAATTGCAATTTTTTAACTTATTTACATTGCAAAATACCGTATTTCTATGTATACCGTTTCCATTCCCCGAATTGAAACAAATTCGAATTCTCAATTCTCTACGACGCCTTGGGGATAAAATTTTTTCAGGAAAAATAAAATCATAATTATTTTTGTCTCTATTTCCAGTCATTTTTTTATGTAGTGCAATGGATTCATCAAAATCCTTCTTATTCTTATGAAGACAGGCCGGGCTTTTTTCTAGGTATCTTTGATGGCTTTGCTGTTGCTTACTCTTATGAACCAATGAGATACCTATGGTTTGATATATAAAAAATTGTCCACCCGTTTTTACAGACAGACGGACTGGTTCGATAATCAATATTCCCTTTTTCATCAATTCTGTAAAAGTTAAACCCTTCCGGACCATCAGAATATCCAGACTCATTTCTTCCCTTTGAATAGCGGATATAGCAATTTCTCTTGGATTTTTCAGTCTAAGCAGGAGACAATATACTTTGATGTTATTGATTATTTTTTTATTTAAAGAATCATCCCATCTCAATTGAAAATAAAAATACCTTTTTAGGAATAACTCAAGTTCTGTTTCCGTGTTAGTCTTGTATTGCTTTTTGTTTCTACGTTTTTTTATGTCTAATCCCCTAGAATCTTCTTCAACATCTTTTTCTTGGTTTGAGAGAGACGCTTCAGGATCCACTTGGTCCGCGAATTCTTTTTCTATTTGATTTCTATTTTCTAATTCAAGAGTTTTTTCATTCGATAATGTAAAACTTTTTTTATTTCCAGTGATGCTTTTCTGTTTATTAACATTTTCGTTTACATTAAAATTAAAAAAAAGTAATTTGATTGGTATGACCCATGGTTTAATCTTATATGTATTATAAAGTATCACAAATTCTGGGAAAAACCAAAGTTCTAGATTCGATATGGGATGACTTAGTATTTCTTCATTCATTCCCATCCAATCAAAGAAAAAACCTTGTTGATTGGATGGGTTAATTTTCTGATCTTGATGAATCGTCAGATAAAAAAGGGCTTTCTTATCGATTTTATCGATTATTTGACAATTATTAAACCCAGTCTTAGTATTTTTATTCTTGTTGGTAACGTTATCAATATCGACCCAGGCCTTAATATTGATCTTTTTTCTAAGACAAAAATGTAGGATTTTCCAATCCAAATATTTTCTATCTGAATTTTTTTCTATATCTAGACTATCATCTTCGACGAGAGAATTATGGATAAGGATACCTCCCAGCATATCAAATAATTTGCGTTTAGGCGTATTGTAATTATAAGAAATCTCTTGGTTATTATTTACTTGTAATGGCAATCCATAAATATACGAATCTTTCTTATTTTCATAATTAATAGATTTATACAATAAAAGATCATATTTATATTGTTTTTGATTTGGTAATGGTTCTATTTCAAAATCTTTTGCTTTTTCGTAATGAATAAATTGGTTTTTTTCATATTCATATGACTCACATTTATTGAGATTTTTATTTTTAGTCATATGGTTGAACCTAGTTCGCCATTTTTGTGTTACTAATCTAGACCATTTAATCTGAGATAAATCGTATTGATATTGATAATGACCCTTTAGCCAGTTTTTCCATTCATTAATTCCATAATTTGGAGGTTTTTTATGTCTGAATTCAGAATCAAATATTCCTTGCGTTCCAACAAAATACTCCCTTATTTCATTCTTAAGAAAAAAAGATGTTACGTAATATTTAAAGACGGATCTTAACTTATCTAGGTTATTGACTGGGGTTTGCGATAATTTATAAAATACATATGCTTGTGACAAGTAAGATAAGTCCCCAAAAATCTTTGAATTTTTTTTAATAATACAAAGTGACTTTTTTATAGTCGAACTAAAGTTAAATATACTTTGATTTGTTTTATCAATTCTTTCCCGATTTGCTTCATTATTGTAAATGTATTTATTAATAACTTTTTTTGTTAATTCAAGAAAGAGCTGTGCATTGATTCTAGGTATATTAATGATACATAGAAGGATATCCATGTATAGCTTTTCAATAAATAATTTTACAAAATAATGTGATTTACGAAGTAATCGAAGATTTTTTCGTTTTAATATCTGCCAAATATTTTTTGGTGATTCTAATCCTTTCTCGTCATAACTTATTTTGTTAGGGTTAATATTTCTCTCTGGAGTTATAAATCTTTTTCTCTTGTCTTTTTTAATTGTTTTTATTTTATTTATGATTGTGTTTGTTCTATTCATCAGATCTTTCATTTTTTTTTCTGTCAATGAATAAGTTTCCCAATCCATATATCGAATTTTAATGGACGATTCGTGACTCATTTGATTATGAATTGTTGAATTTTTTTCTTTTTGAGTTTCACTCAATTCATATATTTCTATTTTTTTCAATCCAAATAATAATAATAGATTTATTTTTGAGAATTCTTTTCTTATTTTTTTTAGAAATATAATGACTTTGATGACCCATTTTTTTTTTTCTTTTGCTACATTTAGAAAAAATTTTGTTCTTTCTTTTAAAACTTTTAAAACTAGAAAGCACTTTTGTTTCAATTTGAAATTTTTTTTTTCGAGTTCTTTTAAAAGGGGTTCAAAAAAGGAAAGCCGTTTTCGGGGATAACCAAAAGGCAGCTCCGCTTCCATTCCCCAAACTGTTAAAAAACAAAAATCGTTTTTTTGTCCTTTCCCTTCCTTTTTAATTGGATCTTTATTAGGGGGTCGTAACTTAGATCTGTGCCAAGGTTTCAAACGAAAGGGAAATAGGATCTTTATCTGAATACCGTCTGTTAACCAGTTTTTCGGAAATTCTTTTTCTGATAATTGAACGCCGTTATAAGTGCATTTAACATGCATTTCTTTATTCCAATCCTTTAAATCCTCGGACCATTCGGGAAATTGAAATAATAGTATACGCAGAGTATTTTTAGCTATTATCAATGAAGGTAATAGAATATATTTTCTAAGAATCGATTGTGTTACTAATAAAGAACCTCTTATTACTTGAGCAACTATAAGGCTATCCCAGGCCTCTGCTATTTCTATACGAGTTTTCTCATCTCTGTTGTATTTTTCTCTTTTGTCCTCCTCTGTTTTATCACTTTCCTTTTTATTTTCCTCTGTATAATCCGAAATTATAATTTTTTTTTTTTTCCAAATACAATTTCGAAAAATGCCCTTCAGCCGCTCGGGGATATCAAAGGAAAAAAGGGGGGGGGTGCCCAGTCTATCCAAAAAAAAGGGTGAATGTACATTTGCTTCAAACAGTTCCACAATAACTGTTTTACGCCTTTGAGCTCGCATAGAGCCCTTTATTATATCTCGACGAAAATCCGATTGTTGTGAATAACGGATCAAAGCTACCTCGTCAGTTTCATCAGGATTATCAGTATCTTTGTTATTAGTATTAGTATAAGTATCGGTATTCTTCGTAGTATCAGTCAAAATTACGACACGTTTGGATTTTCTTGAACGAATTTCATGATCCTCTACCACATGGTCTTCCTTGTCTCTTTCCTGTTGTTCCAACTCATCGATTAATTTGTATGACCATCGAGGGACTTTTTTACTGATTTCATTTATTCCAATATGAATATCTTTTTGTCTAATTGTTTCATCCTTGGTAGCCGTTATAACTTGATCGAATAAAAATTTAAAAATTTTTATTCGATCTTTTGAATCAATTCTTACTTGTTTGTTTTCAGTAAATGGAAATAAAAAAATCCCTTTCAAATTAAAATTTGATGTTGATTTTACTGCAACCTTACTTAGTAGATAAGTAATTTTTTTTCCTAATGATTTTCGATCAAATAAATCCACTTTCTGGTCAAATTCTGTGTAATTGGTACTAATAAGTATGCCATGAATTTTATTTATCAAAAATTTCTTCCTGTAATTCTTTATAGAAGTTTTTAGGATTGAGAATAAAAACAATTTTTTGATTTGGCCGCGATAGGGTCCGTTCAATAAAGGATCATATATTTTAGTTAAATATTCTTTTTGAGTCTCATTATTATTATTAGACAATAGAA